CCCAATTGGTAGAGACCGACCTACCACCCCTTGGGGTCATCCTACGCTTGGAAAAAGAACTAGGAAAAGGAAAAAATATAGTGATAGTTTGATTCTTCGTCGCCGTAAATCGTAAATAAAGAAGAATATGGAAAATCGAATTTGGGGAAAAATTGGGATCTTTTGACAAAAAGACAAAAAAAAGGAGTTTCATCACATGCATTTACGAAAAAAAAAACCTTTGACAAAAATACAAAAAAAGAAGTTTCATCACATGCATTTACGAAAAAAAAACCCTTTTGTGGCTCATCATTTACGGAACAAAATGGAAAAACTCAATAAAAAGGGGGAAAAAGAAACCATATTAACTTGGTCTAGAGCATCTAGCATTATACCCATAATGGTTGGCCATACAATTGCTATTCATAATGGAAAAGAACATTTACCTATTTATATAGAAGATCGTATGGTCGGTTATAAATTGGGAGAATTCGTGCCTACTCGAACTTTTGGTGAACATCCGAAAAACGAGAATCAATCTCGTCGTTAATTTTGTGAGATTTCATGAGAATTTGCATATAGATTTGTTGGAAAGAGGTACGAGGGAGGGCTCAAGCCCTTTTTCAGATTTCTTTTCAGATTTCCATCGCTATTCTATAGATGGAAAGAAAATCTTGATCTATCGAGTCTATGGATTCTGTCCTTCCTATCTATTCTGGATATGGAATTTTCTACTCGAGAGAAAGGCCGGACTTTTTCTTCTATTTATTCCGCCTTTCCTTTCTATTATTTAGATTTCGAATCCGCTTTCGATGCTATCTATATCTATATAGGTCAAATCCTCTGGGATTTACCAGTCTCTCTTTGGAAAAAAGATTGTAATGGAATTTGGAATTGTAACATTCTTCTTTCTCTACAGACAACATTCTTGTATCTCTATAGAATCGAATTCCAAGAAAATAGAATCGAATTCCAAGAAATCCTAAAGAGGAGTCTAATAATAGGATTAATATCCTCTCAATCATTCTTATTGCTTTCCTATGGAAATGTATCCAATGGATATGGAAATATAGGAAAGAAAAGAACTTTCCTATTCCTATCCAAGCTTTTTTCAACGGTCTGTCTCGGATATGGAAATTGTTATTCTCCTATTTAGGGAAGTACCTCAATTCCCTTTTTTGTATTTCATTTGGATTGGCGGTTTTACTTTTGGTCTTTTCTAGCTATACCGGTTTCAAGAGAGAAAGAGAAAAGAGAGAAAAAGAAAACCAAACAAATACAAATGGGAATGAATAGTTCATTAGCTAGCTATTCGATTCTTCATTTAGGAATTCTATACAGAATATATGAGAACAGAATCTATATATATGAGATATAGAATATATATATATATATAAGTATGAATCATACATATTCTATGAAGAATACATATTAGTGATAATATGTATATATGAAGTAACAAGAATAAGAAAGTAACAAGAAGAATAGAAGAATTGCTCATCATTGGTAGGGGGTAACGAACTTTATGAGAAAGAAGAACTCGAATAGATCGGGCGAAATCAAAGCTGTAGCTAAACATATACATATGTCTGTTTTCAAAGCCCGAAGAGTCATTGATCAAATTCGCGGGCGTTCCTATGAAGAAACACTTATGATACTGGAATTCATGCCTTATAGAGCCTCTTATACCATTTTACAATTGGTTTCTTCCGCAGCAGCAAATGCTCGTCATAATATGGGTTCAAAGGAAGCTGATTCATTTATTAGTAAAGCCGAAGTCAGTAGTGGGGGCACTATTGGGAAAAAGGTAAGACCCCGGGCTAAAGGGCGTAGTTATCCAATAAAAAGACCTACCTGTCATATCACAATTGTACTGAGGGATCAATCGATTATAGAAATCCAAGAAATCCAAAATGGAGATTCCTAAAATGGAGATTCCTATGGAAAAATCACATATGGATGGAAAAATAGTAGAATCCAAAATATGGGACAAAAAATCAATCCACTTGGTTTCAGACTTGGTACAACTCAAAGTCATCATTCCATTTGGTTCGCGCGACCAAACCATTTTTCCGCGGGTCTCCAAGAAGATGAAAGAATACGAGACTGTATCAAGAATTATGTGCAAAAAAAGATGGGAGTATCCTCGGGTTTCGAAGGAATTACCCATATCAGAATTCAAAAAACAATAGATTCCATCAAGGTCATAATCTCTATGGGATCCTCCAATTTATTCACAGAGAATCAAACACAAGAAATGGAAGAATTACGAACACAAGAAATAGAAGAATTACGAAGAAATGTACAAAAAAAGTTAAATCCTATGAACCAGAGACTGAAATTTGACATTCTGATCCAAAAAGTGAAACAACCTTATGGGCAACCTAAGATTCTTGCAGAATATATAGCTTCACAATTACAAAATAGAGTTTCCTTTCGAAAAGCAATGAAAAAAGCTATAGAATTCACTAAAAAAACGGATACAAAAGGAATTCAAATACAAATTGCAGGGCGTATCGGCGGAAAAGAAAAGGCCCATGTCGTATGGATTAGAGAAGGTAGAGTTCCCCTACAGACGATTCGTGCTAAAATGGATTATTGTTCCTATACGGTTCGAACTATCAATGGGGCCTTGGGTATCAAAATTTGGATATTTGTAGACGAGGAAGAATACTAGAATGGATCCTCTTTTTTCTTGTTCTTCCATCTAAGGTAAGGAAGAAGAAATACTCATTGGATTTCTATAGGGTTCAATAAAAGTTCTATTTACCATTGCATTTGGGAGAATTGCTATGCTTAGTGTGTGACTCGTTGGTTTCTTCTTTCGAGTTAGGATTCAAAAAACGGATCCCTACACTATAGAACTATAGACTCATAACTATAGAAACGAAAAACCAACTTATTGCTTCGTATTGTCAAGATCCCACAAAAGAGTGACTATATGATGTACCGATCATGTAGTTGTAGCAACTGAAATTTTCTTCCATCCAAAAATGGGATACAAATGGGATTATGATCAATCCAATTCTCGGGTTAGAAAACAAAAAAAGGAAAGGGATGTAGATAAACGGAAAGGTGATAGAAAGAGAGAAGGAAAATAGCAGTGATATAATACGATTCCCATATGTATGGTCTATGAATCATCTCATAAAAAGCAATGTGATAAAGCATCAATACCGACAATCCAACAAAGTCCAGAGCCCGAGTGAATAGAAACTGAGGGGATTGACTCAGAAACCAATTTCGTTGGGAGCTCCATTGCAGAGTTCAGACCTAACCATTCCTAGAGAAGCTATAGGAACGACGGAACCCATGACTGCATAAGATTCTATGGAAAGAAAACGAATCTGAATAATTCATTGGGAAGGATGGCGGAATGAACCAGGAACCAATTGATTCTAAGTGGTCATAGTATGGGTTGACCTCTACGAATGAAGCAGAAAAGAGTCAATATTCGCCCGCGAAACTCTGATTTCTTTCCTAGATGACAAAATTTTGCGTGATTCCATAAAATAAAGGTAACCCAAATGAAAATGGTAAACAAAATGAAAATCAAGAAGAATGGATGCCAAATGGAGAAATCGAACTATAGTTGCGGATAGTCTCCCAAGCAAGGAAGTGAAAATACAAAATACGAATTGCATTCTTTTATTTGATTCGCGAGGAGCTGGATGAGAAGAAACTCTCATGTCCAGTTCTGCAGTAGAGATGGAATTGGGAAAGGGAAACAACCATCAACTATAACCCGAAAAAAACCAGATTTCGTAAACAACATAGAGGAAGAATGAAAGGAAGATCTTATCGAGGCAATCGTATTTGTTTCGGAAGATACGCTCTTCAAGCACTTGAACCCGCTTGGATCACAGCTAAACAAATAGAAGCTGGGCGAAGAGCAATGACACGATATGCACGTCGTGGCGCAAAAATATGGATACGCCTATTTCCCGACAAACCCGTTACGCGAAAAAAAGCAGGATCGCGTATGGGTGGCGGGAAGGGGGAACTCGAATATTGGGTAGCCGTTGTCAAGCCCGATCGAATACTTTATGAAATGATTGGAGTATCCGAAACCGTAGCTAGAGCAGCTATGTCAATAGCTGCGTACAAAATGCCGATACGAACCAAATTTGTTATTGCGCAACGCGATCCATAGGTGATAGAATAGATAGAAACCATACCATCCAGAAGTATGGTGGTATTTTCCTATTGAGATACATCGTTCTTTCTAGATACATCATATTTCTTTTTTTACTTGAATCTTTGGATGGAAAGAGCAGATCAAAAAAATCATGATTCAACCTCAGACCCTTTTGAATGTAGCGGATAACAGCGGGGCCAAAAAATTGATGTGTATTCGAATCTTAAGGACTGGTCATCGCCAATATGCTCTTATCGGTGACGTTATTGTTGCTGTAATCAAGAAAGCGGTGCCTCATATGTCTATAGAAAGATCCGAAATCATTCGAGCCGTAATTGTACGTACACGTAAAGAATTGAAACGTGACAACGGCATGAGAATACGCTATGATGACAATGCGGCAGTTGTCATCGATAAAGAAGGAAATCCAAAGGGGACTCGCGTTTTTGGTGCGATTCCTGAAGAATTGAGAAAGCTCCGTTTCACAAAAATAATCTCATTAGCCCTTGAGGTATTCTAAATGAGATCCATTCTTATTTCTTATATAGTAGGGGATCGAAACTAGATCCATTCGTAAATAATGGCACAGGTATATACTTTTTAGATTAGAATTCCTAAAAAACATGTGGATTATATCCAAATTAGAGGACAACAATCATTCCAATTCATCATGGGTAGAGACACGATTGCCGATATCATCACTTCCATCAGAAATGCTGATATGGAGAAAAAAGAAACTGTTCGAATCATATCTACCAATATAACTGAAAACGTTGTGAAAATATTTCTACAGGAAGGTTTTATTGAACACGTTCGAAAACATCGGGAAAATGATAAAGATTTCTTGGTTTCAACTCTGCGGAAGCATAAAAGGACGAGAAAACGTATCATTTTACGAAGAATAAGCCGGCCGAGTTTACGAATCTATTCTACCTATAAAAAAATTCCAAAGATTTTAGGTGGAATGGGAATTGCAATTCTTTCCACTTCTCAAGGTATCATGACAGATCGAGAAGCCCGGCTAAAACGAATTGGGGGAGAAATTTTGTGTCATGTATACCTATTTTGATCCCGCCCTTCTGACACCCTGGACGTTGATAAGATCCTTCCATTTCGCAGCACGCACCTTAAGATCACACATAAAAAAGATGTGTGAAGGAGATTGGATTTGTTTTTTTGAATAAAATAGACTAGAATAAACTCGGATGAAAAAATAGGAATGGAGTGGAGGCTACTCATAAATTCATAAATTTAATGAATTGGTAGCTACGATAAATAAATTCGTGGAATATTTAGAGTTCGATACCATCCACATCCAATAAAATTCTCTATTATCGCCATCCAGTTTGTTCATATCACATATAGAATGTTGGGATTCGACATTGCGCCAACCAATGACTATTCCGTTTTCCTTGACTAAGGACTACAAATGAAATTCAATAACCTAACAAGAAACAAAAAAAATGACAAGTTATTACGATTCCCGTGGCCAGAAGCAACTATACATAGGGCTAGTCGTTGATTCTCACCCTAATGCAATGTTTCACATATATGTTAGTAGTCTTAAGAAGCTAGCTCTCGGATATGTTTCCGGGAAAATGCGAGAGAGTGCTATCCGTATCATACGTGGGGACACGGTCCTAATCGAACTCAGTGGTTACGATCAAACAAGAGGACGAATCGTCCAAAGACTGGACAACTATAGTCAGAGTCTTGACAACGATAGTTCTGATCAACCGGAGCCAGATAAAGATCCATTTTTTGATAAAGGACGACAGGGCAGCTCTAGGCCAGATCCGGACCCTAATGATACTGAGAGGGACGGGGCCTCCTAATCTAATATCTCAACAAATCACTAACAAAAACAAGGAAAGGAACAGTTTTTCTGTCTAAAGAAAACCCACTGTTAGCTAGATATAGAATATATCTAATATATTCTATATCTAATATATTCTAATTCTATATCTAATATATTCTAATTCTATATCTAATATATTCTAATTCTATATCTAATATATTCTAATTCTATATCTAATATATTCTAATTCTATATCTAATATATTCTAATTCTATATCTAATACTATGCACTTAACTACCTCTTTGAAAGTTTGGAGCCAGATGTAACTAGTGATCTTAGTGCGGATTTTTGGGTTTCAAAAGGAAAAGGTTTTTCTCACGAAAGAAGGCAAGACCTCGATTTGAATTGTCAATCCGAAACTTTCACTTCTTCGGATTCTTTCTCCAATTTCTCCAACCTAATTCATTTTTTGGGAAAATGGAAAAACCGACTTCCGATTCGAATTGGGAACCTTATCAATAAGCTGGAACAAGAGTTGCATAATCATAGCCTGAAACAAGATCAAGATAGAGAAACAGCTCTCATTGTTATTAAACCAGAGAGCCTTTCGACGCTTGACTCATCTCGTCGTGACGCGGAGGTTAGCTGTATGCTTTTCGGATTTAGGCTGGGTTCCATAACAGAAAAAAAAGGAAAAGAGATCATCCAAGTGTTTTCGCCTAAGAAACGATGCGATCTAACGACCAAATGAAAAAGAGAACTATTGAGATTCTCTAAAGGTCGACCGATTGACACAGAAACTCGTAATTTTAGGGTGGAATTGAGAATTGTAGAATTTTCAGATGAAACTTATGATATGTATTTTCTCAACCACGTGTTGCGTCAATTAAAAAAAACCCTAGTCAACCTGTACCTAAATGGAACGATTCGCTATAGGAGGGGCCCAGCGCTTGAGATTGAGAGTACCGTTCCTACCGAAGATGACGGAAGTTGTGAAATGGTCATAAGAGGACATAGAGTTGCATATGAACTAAACTTCAGAACCAGGGAGGTTGTTGGCCTCAGCCCCTCTGAAGCAGAAGCGAGATCCTATCTCAGAGTGATTTACTTTGACATTCATTTTTCTCCTACGCCTACGTACGCTTGAAAATTGACATTTTTCCAATCAAAATAGATGCAATTTAAGATCTAGAATTTGGCGAGATTGGATTTCATTCTATTCTTTCGGGAATGGAATCCAATCTCTGATCTCCCCAAGTAGGATTCGAACCTACGCCCAATCGGTTAACAGCCGACCTACCACTGAGCTACTGAGGAAAAAAACGGGACCGGTTGTGGGCGAGGGGGGATTCGAACCCCCGGCACCGTGGTTCGGAGCCACGTGCTCTCATCCTCTGAGCTACAGGCCCCACCCCGTCTCCACTGCATTGTTTCTTTTTCCTATCAACAAATCACTATTTCCCTTCGCGGAGGTTTCACATTCCCTTCGCGGAGATCCATCCAAAATGAAAGAGACTTTTTTCTTTCAATCATCAAAATAAAATATAGGGAATCATCACTATGAAAACGAGGGCTTCTGTTCGTAAAATTTGTAGAAGATGTCGACTGATTCGTAGGCGGGGACGCATTATGGTGACTTGTCCTAATCTGAGACATAAACAAAGACAAGGATAATCTTTCTGTCTGAAAGAGAACTCACTTTCGAAAGCCAAAAGAAGGACTAATGTCACTCAAAACAAAATCAAGGATCAAACACGAAATGGATATCTTCGTAGATTTCATTTATGACTCATATTTATGAGATGATAAGATATGACAAAACCTAAGCTAAAACAGACAAAACCTAAGAGACTAAGACAGACAAAACCGAATCCACAAAAACTTCGTGTATCTATAAATAAACGTATTGCTTTAAGTAAGAAGAGACATATTCGTTTACGTAAAAAGGGACGTACAATATCAAAAGGAGTGATTCATGTTCAAGCGAATTTCAATAATACCATTGTCACTGTTACAGATGCTCGAGGTCAGGTCATTTCTTGGTCCTCCGCTGGTGCTTTGGGATTCACAGGCCCAAGAAAGGGGACACCTTTTGCCGCTCAAACTGTAGCAAGAGATGCTATTTCAGTGGTGGGTGGGGGTATTCTGAAACAAGCAGATGTGAAGATCAAGGGTGGTGGTTCCGGAAGAGATGCAGCATTACTCGCTATTAGTAAAAGTAAGATAGTATTAGATTTCGTACGCGATGTAACCCCTCTGCCACACAATGGATGTAGACCCCCTAAAAAAAGGCGTGTATAAAAAATCCAAATGAGAATCGAATGGAACAGAATCGAATGGAACAGATTTCAAGAGAAAGAAATGATTCACCAATCACTAATCAGATATTAATTAGTATGATTAAAGAGGAAGTAGCAGGATCCACTCGAACACCACAGTGGAAGTGCCTTGAATCAAGAGTAGACAATAAACGTCTTTATTATGGACGTTTCATTCTGTCCCCACTTAGGAAGGGTCAAGCCGATACCATAGGTATTGCCATGCGAAGGATTTTACTTGGAGAAATAGAAGGAACATGTATCACACATGCAAAATTTAAGAATGTACCACATGAATATTCGACAATACCAGGTGTTGAAGAACCGGTACATGAAATTTTAATGAATTTGAAAGAAATTGTATTGAGAAGTCATTTGTATGGAGTTCGAGACGCACTCCTTTATGCCAAAGGTCCAAAATGTGTAACTGCTCAAGATATCACCTCACTGCCGCCTTCTGTGGAAATAGTTGACACTACACAGCATATAGCTAAGCTCACAGAACCCGTGGATTTGCATATTGAATTACAAATCCAGAGAGATCGCGGATATCATATCAGATCCACAAATCCTTCTCAAGATGGGAGTTATCCTATAGATGCTGTATCCATGCCTGTTCGAAATGTGAATCATAGTATTTATGATTATGGGAATGAGAATGAGAAACAAGAGATCCTTTTTCTCGAAATATGGACAAATGGGAGTTTAACTCCAAAAGAAGCACTTTATGAGGCTTCTCGTAATTGGATTGATTTGTTTATTCCTTTTCTACATGCGGAGGAGGAAAACACGAATTTGGAGGAAAAGAAAAACCAATTTACTTTACCCCTTTTTGCCTTTCATGAGAGATTCTCTCATCGAAAGAGAGATCAAAAAGAAATTGCATGGAAATCGATTTTTATTGACCAATTCCAATTGTCTTCCAGGGCCTATAATTGTCTCAAAAGGTCCAATATACATACATTATGGGACCTTTTGAGTCACAGTAAAGAAGATCTTATGAGAATGGAAGATTTTCGCGCAGAAGATGGCAAACAGATATTGAATATTTTAAAGGAGCGTTTCGCAATTGATTTACCTAAGAATCCATTTTCCTTTTAAAAAAATTGCAATTCTTTCATCCCTTTCTTTTTTTTTTCCTATTTTCGAAACGAAATGGGCGAACGACGGGAATTGAACCCGCGCGTGGTGGATTCACAATCCACCGCCTTAATCCACTTGGCTACATCCGCCCGTCCCTTGGAATGTATCTAGGGAAAATTCACTTGAAAGGAAC